TGGTTTAATTAGACAACATTTTGCTTCGAATATAGGAGTTGCTAAGAGTCAAATTCGAGAAAAAGAGCCGGTTGTATGGGAAATACTTCAGGAAGTTATGCAAGGGCATCCCGTATTGCTGAATAGGGCGCCCACTCTGCATAGATTAGGCATACAGGCCTTCCAACCCATTTTAGTAGAAGGACATGCTATTTGTTTACATCCATTAGTTTGTAAGGGATTCAATGCAGACTTTGATGGGGATCAAATGGCTGTTCATGTACCTTTATCTTTAGAGGCTCAAGCAGAGGGCTTTCAGCGCCTTATGTTTTCTCATACGAATCTTTTGTCTCCAGCTATTGGGGATCCCATTTCCGTACCAACTCAAGATATGCTTATTGGACTCTATGTATTAACGAGTGGGAATCGCCGAGGTATTTGTGCAAATAGGTATAATCCATGGAATCACAGAAATTATCAAAATGAAAGAATTGCCGATAATAACTATAAATATACAAAAGAACCCTTTTTTTGTAATTCCTATGACGCAATTGGGTCTTATCGTCAGAAAAGAATCCATTTAGATAGTCCTTTGTGGCTTCGGTGGCGACTAGATCAACGCGTTATTACTTCAAGAGAAGCTCCCATCGAAGTTCACTATGAATCTTTGGGTACCTATCATGAGATTTATGGACATTTACTAATAGTAAGAAGTATAAAAAAAGAAATTCTTTGTATATACGTTCGAACGGTCATATTTCTCTTTATCGAGAAATCGAAGAAGCTATACAAGGGTTTTGCCAGGCTTGCTCATCTGGTACCTAATCATATGGTATCCAAGCTAAGTAGTTCTATGAATCCAGTGTGAATTCGAGTCCCTCCGGTTCAACTAGGAACAAAATTCCCGAATTTCTACTCGAATCAAGGTCGAGAAAAGGAAGTTTTCCAATCATTGACTCAAACCCATTGTCAAACCCCACTCATCGGAATATGGAGGTACTTATGGCAGAACGGGCCGGTTTGGTCTTTCACAATAAAGTGATAGATGGAACTGCCATTAAACGACTTATTAGTAGATTAATAGATCACTTCGGAATGGCATATACATCCCACATCCTGGATCAAGTAAAGACTCTGGGGTTCCGGCAAGCCACTGCTACATCCATTTCATTAGGAATTGATGATCTTTTAACAATACCTTCTAAGGGATGGCTAGTCCAAGATGCTGAACAACAAAGTTTTATTTTGGAAAAACACCATCATTATGGAAATGTACACGCGGTCGAAAAATTACGACAATCTATTGAGATATGGTATGCCACAAGTGAATATTTGCGACAAGAAATGAATCAACATTTTCGGATGACCGATCCTTTTAATCCAGTTTATATGATGTCCTTTTCGGGAGCTAGAGGAAATGCATCTCAAGTACACCAATTAGTAGGTATGAGAGGATTAATGTCGGATCCACAAGGACAAATGATTGATTTACCTATTCAAAGCAATTTACGGGAAGGATTTAACAGAATATATCATTTCTTGTTACGGAGCCCGCAAAGGAGTTGTAGATACTGCTGTACGAACATCGGATGCTGGATATCTTACACGCAGACTTGTTGAAGTAGTTCAACACATTGTTGTACGTAGAACAGACTGTGGCAACATCCAAGGGATGTTTGTGAATCCTCGAAATGGGATGATGTCGGAAAGCATTTTTATCCAAACATTAATTGGCCGTGTATTAGCAGACGATATATATATAGGACCACGGTGCATTGCCGTTCGAAATCAAGATATTGGTATTGGACTTGTCAATCGATTCATAACCTTTCAACCACAACCCATCTCTATCCGAACCCCCTTTACTTGTAAGAGTACGTCTTGGATCTGCCGATTGTGTTATGGACGGAGCCCTACTCATGGCGACCTCGTCGAATTGGGAGAAGCTGTCGGTATTATTGCGGGTCAATCTATTGGGGAACCGGGCACTCAACTAACATTAAGCACTTTTCATACCGGTGGAGTATTCACAGGGGGTACTGCAGAACAGGTACGAGCCCCTTCTAATGGAAAAATCAAATTCAATGAGGATTTGGTTCATCCCACACGCACACGTCATGGGCATCCCGCTTTTCTATGTTATATAGACTTGTATGTAACTATTGAGAGTGAAGATATTATACATAACGTGACTATTCCACCAAAAAGTGTGATTTTAGTTCAAAACGATCAATATGTAGAATCAGAGCAAGTGATTGCTGAGATTCGCGCGGGAACATACACTTTCCATTTTAAAGAGAGGGTTCGAAAACATATTTATTCTGACTCAGAAGGAGAAATGCACTGGAGTACCGATGTATATCATGCACCATATTTTACATATAGTAATGTGCATCTCTTACCAAAAACAAGTCATTTATGGATATTATCAGGAGGCTCGTACAGATCGAGTGGAGTCCATTTTTCAATCCATAAAGATCAAGATCAAGCGAACGTTTATTTTCTTGCGGCCAAAGTCAAA